ATTTGTTTCTCTTTCTATCTTTTTACCAGTAATAGGGATTGGTATTTACCCGGATTTCGTTCTTTCATTATCAGTTGACAAGGTCGAAACTATTCTATCTAATTTTTTTGATAAATAGTTTACTTAAGATAATAAAAAATGAATTGTAAACCGAATTATTCCGAACCCTTTGAATCACTACAATCTGGATTCAAAGGGTTCTCGTCAGCTTACACGAAGTTTTCTTATATATAGTCCTACACCTAACTGTATTAGTCACGCCCTTTCTGCAATTCAATTAGAGGTTAAATGAACCATAACTATGTAACCCTATTCCTAATAGATTAACCCCAAAATAGCATATCCAAATTATTAGAAACCCCATAGAAGCCACAATTGCCGAATTTTCACCTTGTAAATTTTCCTTTGTTCGCGTATGTAAATAAATCGCAAATATGGTCCAAGTAATAAATGCCCAAGTTTCTTTTGGGTCCCAATTCCAATATGATCCCCATGCCTCATTAGCCCATACTGCTCCCGAAAGAATACCTATGGTTAAAAAGATAAAACCTAGACTAATAACACGATAACCCCAATCATCCAATTGTTGAATCAATCGATACTTGTAATAATTCCTATGAGAAAGAAATGAAGTATTTTTTACAATATTGTTTATTTTATTTGTGTATTTGGTCTCATTAAAGTAAACTAACTCATTTAATTTTAATAAATGGTTGCTTTTATGAAGAATACTTATGTCTTTTCGAAATGTAATGACTAAAAGAGCTATTGATAATAATGATCCACATAAAAGAGCTGCATAGCCCAATACCATCATGCTTACATGCATCATCAACCATTGGGATTGTAAAGCAGGTACTAATATTGCGGATTGATGCATTTCAGTTAAAAGACCCGAAGTAGCAAAGCCTTGGGTAAAAATAGCACTTGGCGCGGTTATTGCGCTTAAATTATTTTTATGTTTTTGAAAATACGGAAGCATATTAATACTGGATAAACTCCACGAAAGAAAAATTAATGATTCATATAAATCACTTAATGGAAAATGTCGCGAATAAATCCACCGCGTGATTAATAATCCGGTTATACAGAAAAAGCTCGCTATCATGCCCTTTTCGGATGAATCATCTAGTCCTCCGATTTCATCCACTAATAAGGTTATAAAATATAGTGTAATTAAAATTGAAATAATAGAAAAGGATATATGAGTTAATATATGTTCGAAAGTCGAAAAAATCATATTATATATATTTTTTTAAGGGGGGAGTACCTTAATTATAATTACGGAATGCAGGGAGTTTAATTTCTGGAATTACTTAATAGGACTTAGTCTATCTCTTTTATTTTAGAAGTTTTAGAAGATAGATCCCATGCCGCCACTCGGACTCGAACCGAGATGCTCTAGCACTGCTTCCTAAGAGCAGCGTGTCTACCGATTTCACCATAGCGGCTTGCTCAAAATTATAATAACCTATTCATACTCAATCGTCGAGATTGAAGTAGTCAATTCATATTTAGGAATGATTAAAATTTTAAATTTAGGAATACAACGTCATTTAAATATGTGTTCACTAATAGAGTATATTTATCTGATTTTAGAATGTCAGTTATATTTAACTTAATAAAATAATAAGCTTACGCACAGTTTATCCTCTGTGGGAATAAGACTTTTTTGTTCTATCCCTAGATCCTATATAGTTCTAGGGATAGAACAAAAAAGTCATTCAGTTCTTATTCCGATTATTCCAATGTTTGATTATTTATTTGTCGGCACAAAAAAACTTTTTGAATTCCCGGTCGAAAGAGATTTCGATAATGAAAAAGCTTTTAACGCTGCCCAATATCCCTTCTTTTTCCAAGAATTTTTACGAATCCGCTTTTTTGACATAGAAGTACGTTTTTTTGGAACTGCCATTCAAAAATCAAGAGATTACTCATTGTTATAGTTGGATGTGAAAGACATCTATCTAGTATTAATATAATAATCAATATTCAATAAAAACGAATCTTTATTTACTATTGATTATCCATCTAGTTCTTTATTTAGATAATACTACTTTGCTATAAAAAAGGCGAAAAAAGATTATATGTCATTAATTTTTTTTTACATTTATATTACATATAATTAATAAATTATAACTTTCCGGACAAAAAAAAAGAATTCATACTATACTAATGGATTTCTTTATATCCTCATAGTAAAAGCTCTATAGCTATAGTATCCAACGTACTATAGAAATAAAAAGAAATAAAATTGGTTAAAGTTAAAAAAGCTTTTTTTTTCTGGATCTCCCGAAATAGCTTTAAATATAGAACCATATTACTTATAAATAATAAATAACTATTCACTTTGCACTAGTAAGGGTGATATCATTTAATCAATTGTAACTTCTTGATTTGAACGATTTGGTAAAGAATAAGACTACTTAAGAAGATTAAATTTTAGAAGATTAAATTTTAGAAGATTAAATTTTAGAAGATTAAATTTTGGTCTTGCATCTCTAATCTATATATATATTTTTTTCCTTTTTTTTTTTGCGAAAGAGAGAAGATCCGGTGAATCGGAAAGAATTAATTTAAAATGAAAAAGGTTTTTCTTATGGAACATACATATCCATATGCATGGATCATACCTTTCGTTCCACTTACAGTTCCTGTCTTAATCGGAGTCGGGCTTCTCTTTTTTCCGACGGCAACAAAAAATCTTCGTCGCATGTGGGCTTTTCCTAGTGTTTTATTATTAAGTATAGTTATGATTTGTTCTGCAGATCTGGCTATTCAGCAAATAAATAGCAATTTCATATATCAATATGTATGGTCTTGGACTATTAATAATGATTTTTCTTTAGAGTTCGGCCACTTGATCGACCCACTTACTTCTATTATGTTAATATTAATTACTACTGTTGGAATTCTGGTTTTGATTTATAGTGATAATTATATGTCTCATGATCAAGGATATTTAAGATTTTTTGCTTATATGAGTTTTTTCAATACTTCCATGCTGGGATTAGTTACGAGTTCAAATTTGATACAAATTTATATTTTTTGGGAATTAGTTGGAATGTGCTCATATCTATTAATAGGTTTTTGGTTCACACGACCTATTGCTGCAAATGCTTGTCAAAAAGCTTTTGTAACTAATCGTATAGGAGATTTTGGTTTATTTTTAGGAATCTTAGGTCTTTATTGGATAACAGGTAGTTTTGAATTTCAGGATTTGTTCGAAATATTCAATAACTTAAGTTATAATAATGATAATGCGTTTACTTTTTTAGTTTATAATTTATGCGTTTTTCTAGTATTTTCCGGTGCAATTGCTAAATCGGCACAATTCCCCCTTCATGTATGGTTACCTGATGCCATGGAAGGGCCTACCCCTATTTCGGCTCTGATTCATGCTGCTACGATGGTAGCAGCGGGCATTTTTCTTGTCGCTCGTCTTCTTCCTCTTTTCATAGGAATACCCTACATAATGAATTTTATATCTTTAATAAGTATAATAACAGTACTATTAGGAGCTACTTTGGCTCTTGCTCAAAAAGATATTAAGAGAAGTTTAGCCTATTCTACAATGTCTCAATTGGGTTATATGATGTTAGCTTTAGGTATGGGGTCATATCGAGCTGCTTTATTTCATTTGATTACTCATGCTTACTCTAAAGCATTATTGTTTTTAGGATCTGGATCAATTATTCATTCAATGGAAGCTATTGTTGGATATTCTCCAGATAAAAGTCAGAATATGGTTCTTATGGGCGGTTTAACAAAACATGTCCCAATTACAAAAACAGCTTTTTTATTAGGTACACTTTCTCTTTGTGGTATTCCCCCACTTGCTTGTTTTTGGTCCAAAGATGAAATTCTTAATGATACTTGGTTGTATTCACCACTTTTCGGAATAATAGCTTGTTCCACAGCCGGGTTAACTGCATTTTATATGTTTCGAATTTATTTACTTACTTTTGAAGGGCATTTAAATACTAATTTTCAAAATTACAGTGGAAAACAAATGGGAATGAGTCCGTTTTATTCAGTATCTCTATGGGGAAAAGAAGGCTTAAAAAAAAAATATATATATATAAGTTTATTAACTTTATTAATAATGAATAATAATGAGAAGGCTTCTTTTTTTTCTAAGACGGCATACCAAAACCAAATTTATAATATGGTAAAAACCATCAACCAACCCTTTATTATTCATTTAAAAACTTGTAAAAAAAAAAGTTTTTTATATCCCCATGAATCAGATAATACTATGTTATTCTCTTTGCTTGTATTGGTTCTATTTACCTTGTTCGTGGGATCCCTGGCACTTCCTTTGAATCAAGAAGGAATGGGTTTGGATATATTATCAAAATGGTTAACTCCGTCTATAAATCTTTTACATAAAAATTTGACTGATTCGGTGGATTGGTATGAATTTTTTTCAAATGCTATTTTTTCAGTCAGTCTAGCATGTTTTGGAATACTTATAGCATCCCTTTTATATAAGCCCCTTTATTCATCTTTACAAAATTTTAATTTTAAAAATTCATTTTTAAAAAAGGGTCAGACGCACTTTTGGGGAGACAAACTAATAAATATAATATATAGTTGGTCATATAATCGTGGTTACATAGATGCTTTTTATGCAACATCTTTTACTAAGGGTCTAAGAGGATTAGCTGAATTAACTAATTTTTTTGATAGACGAGTAATTGATGGAATTACGAATGGCGTTGGTATTACGAGTTTCTTTGTAGGAGAGGGCATAAAATATATAGGAGGAGGGCGTATCTCTTATTATCTTTTCTTCTATTTATCTTTTGTCTCAATATTTCTTTATCTTATTTATCTTTTGTATTTGTATCAATAGTGATTTTCCATTGTATTTGTGTACAAAGTCATTTTTCTTTGTATCATTTCCAAAAAAGTTGACAAACTGGATGGATACGTAAAAGATATTCTTTGGTTGCCATCACTTCGACATGTGTAAAAAATATATTGTGACGTTTCAT